TTTTTATAGGATAGAATTCCAAAAAAATGGACAGACCCCTACTGTGAACTAATAACTATATAACTAATAACCAACTCATCGTTTCACATTATCTGGATACAAAAAAGCAGTCAAGATATGATATATTGGTCATATCATTGTAGCAACTGAAATCTTTCTTACATAAAGAAAAAAAATAAATCTGATTATGATATAAAAAAAGTATGCAGATAAAGGAAAGGTTGAGAGAAAGAAAGAAAAAGAATATCAATGATATAGGATTCCAATATATGTAAGGTTTATGAGTCATCTCATAAAAGGCAGTGTAATAAAGCATCAATACTGATTCATCCATAAGTATATGAATCTATTCATAGAAAAAAATCAAGAGCCTCGAGCCAATAAAGACTAAAAAGATTGACTCAAGAACAAATTTCATGAGGGGCTCCATTGTAGAATTCAAACCTAACCATTAATTGCGAAGCGACGGGAACGATGGAACCTATGAATACGTAAGATTCTATTGAAAAATGAATCCTAATAATTCATTAGGTAGGATGGCGGAACGAACCAGGGACCAATTCATTTATTCCGAGAATTCATGAGCTAACCCTACAACTAAAATAGATATTGAAAGAGTAAATATTCGCCCGCGAAGGTTTTTATTAGATTACTCAATCTTGTTCGATCCAATATAATAATATGATCAAAGGCAAAACAAAATAAAGATTCGTTAGAAAAAAACCACATTATCTCACTATCTAGAAATAGAAATAATTATCTAGAAAAAAAAAAATACATGTTTAAGTATATATCCAAACAAGATATAGAAATTTCTAATAGATTAGATGAAATCTCAAAGAATCCATGATTCCGTATATTTTCATAAAATTCTCAAATTCGAATCGTTTCATTCGCGATGAGCCGGATGAGAAGAAACTCTCATGTCCGGTTCTGTAGTAGAGATGGAATTGAGAAAGAACCATCAACTATAACCCTAAAAGAACCAGATTTCGAAAACAACATAGAGGAAGAATGAAAGGAATATCTTATCGAGGTAATCGTATTTGTTTCGGTAAATATGCTCTTCAGGCACTTGAACCCGCTTGGATCACATCTAGACAAATAGAAGCAGGGCGACGAGCAATGACAAGAAATGTGCGCCGTGGTGGAAAAATATGGGTACGTATATTTCCAGACAAACCAGTTACGGTAAGACCTACGGAAACACGTATGGGTTCGGGTAAAGGATCTCCCGAATATTGGGTAGCTGTCGTTAAACCAGGTCGAATACTTTATGAAATGGGCGGAGTAGCAGAAAATATAGCCAGAAAGGCTATTTCAATAGCGGCGTCCAAAATGCCTATACGAACTCAATTTATTATTTCGGGATAGGAACGTAGAACCAAAGAAAAGAAGTCTTGGGGATAAAAAAAAATTGCAGGTTTCTTTTTGACAAACAATATTTCTTTTTTTTTTACTTCGCCCTTTGGATTAACATTGAAAGAACAGATTCAAAAATGATATGATTCAACCTCAAAGCCATTTGAATGTAGCGGATAACAGCGGGGCCCGAGAATTAATGTGTATTAGAATCATAGGAGCTAGTAATCGCCGATATGCTCATATCGGTGACATTATTGTTGCTGTGATCAAGGAAGCATTACCAAACACACCTCTAGAAAGATCAGAGGTGATCAGAGCTGTAATTGTACGTACTTGTAAAGAACTTAAACGTGACAACGGTATGATAATACGATATGATGATAATGCTGCAGTTGTGATTGATCAAGAAGGAAATCCAAAAGGAACTCGAGTTTTTGGTGCGATTGCCCGAGAATTGAGACAGTTAAATTTCACTAAAATAGTTTCATTAGCACCTGAGGTATTATAAGATGAGATCATACGTAATATAGTTATATTATACATAGTATTTGGATGAAATAGAGTAATTAGTGGATTAGGTTGTATCGGACGCATATCCCTTTATTTAATAACAAAAATATAAAAATAAAAAAATAAATAAAAAATAGCATGTTGATTATATCAAAAATGGGAGGCAACCAAAATTTTAGTTTATCATGGGTAGGGACACTATTGCTGACATAATAACCTCTATACGAAATGCTGACATGAATAGAAAAGGGACGATTCAAATAGCATCCACTAACATCACGGAAAACATTGTTAAAATACTTTTAAGAGAAGGTTTTATCAAAAACGTGAGGAAGCATCAGGAAAACAACAAATATTTTTTGGTTTTAACCCTACGACATAGAAGGAATAGGAAAGGACCCTATCGAACTATTTTAAATTTAAAACGTATCAGTAGGCCTGGCCTAAGAATCTATTCGAACTATCAACGAATTCCTAGAATTTTAGGCGGGATGGGGATTGTAATTCTTTCTACTTCTCGAGGTATAATGACAGACCGAGAGGCTCGACTAGAAGGAATCGGCGGAGAAATTTTGTGTTATATATGGTAATCTTTCTGTTCTGATATCCGAATTGGATCCGGAAT